AAGTATATAAATTAAGCGAAATTAAAGAAGAAAAAGATTCCATGATAAGCAATCAGATAATTCACGAATCATTTAATCAAATTGCATCTCCGAGTTCGTCAAATTATTCATTGACGGAAAAAAAAACGAAGGATCTCGCTGATAGAACAAGTAAAATTCGAAATCAAATAAAAAGAATCTCAAAAGAGAAAAAAAAAGTAACTCCAAGAATAAATAATCTTAGTCCTAACAAAACAAATTCTAATGCTAAAAGATTCGAAAAATGGCAAATATTAAAAAGAAGAAATGCTCGATTAATCTATAAATTCCCCCCTTTTTTTAAAATTTTCATTGAAAAAATCTACACAGATCTATTTTTATCTATCATTAATATTCCCAGAATAAATACAAAACTTTTTCTTAAAGTAACAAAAAAAATTATTGATAAATCGATTTACAATAATGAAAGAAAACAAGAAAGAATTAATAAAAAAAAGAAAACTCCAATTACACTTATTTCGACTATAAAAAAGCCATTTGATAATATTAGTAATATTAAAGAAAATTCACGTATTTTTTATGACTTATCCTACGTGTCACAAGCATATGTATTTTACAAATTATCACAAATTCAAATTAGGAACTCGGTAAGATCTGTTGTTCAATATCAAAGAATCCCCCCTTTTCTGAAGTCTAAAATAAAGGATTCTTTTGAAAGACAAGGAATGATTCATTCGAAATTAGCAAATAAAAAACTTCCAAGCTATGAAACGAATCAATGGAAAAACTGGTTAAAAGGACATTATCAATACCATTTATCTCAGATCGGATGGTCTAGATTAATACCAGAAAAATGGCGAAATAGAGTTCGCCAGCGTTGTATAGTTAAAAAGGAAAATTTAAGCAAACGGCATTCATATGAAAAAGACCAATTGGTTGGTTCCAAAAAAAAATCGGAAGTATATTTATTATCCAATGAAAAAAGTAATTTTCGAAAATATTATAGATATAATCTTTTATCATATAAATTTATTAATTATGATAATAAAACGGAATGTTTTTTTTATAGATTTCCCTTTCAAGAAAATAAGAACCAAGAAATTTATTATACTTATAACAGGCCTAAAAAGGCCTTTTTTGATATACTGAGGAACATCCCTATTCAAAATGATCTAGGACACGTTGATATTCCATATATGGAAAAATCGGCCGATAGAAAAAACTTTGATTGGAAATTTTTCAATTTTTATCTTAGCCAAAAAGCCGATATTGAGACCTGGATCATTATTGATACCAATAGGAATCAAAATACTCAAATTCCTACTAACAATTCTCAAATAATTTCTAAAAAAAATATTTTTTATCTTATGATTCCAGAAACCAATTCACCAAACCCCCACAAAGGATTTTTTGATTGGATGGGAATGAATGAAAAAATACTAAAGCGCCCCATATCGAATCTGGAATTTTGGCTCTTCCCAGAATTTGTGTTACTTTATAAGGCATATAAAACAAAACCTTGGTTTATACCAAGCAAATTACTTCTTTTAAATTTAAATAGTAGTGAAAATAAAAAGATTAATGAAAAGAAAAAGATTAATTTGTTGATAGCCTCGAATAAAAAGCATCGAAATCAAGAAGAAAAAGAACCCATAAGTCAAGGAGATCGTGGATCCGTTCTCTCACAACAAAAAGATATTGAAGATAATTATGCAAGCTTGGACATAAAAAAGGGGAAAAAGAGAAAACAATACAAAAGCAATAGAGAAGCAGAACTAGATTTCTTCCTGAAACGTTATTTGGTTTTTCAATTGAAATGGTGCACAACTTTAAATCAAAGAATGATCAATAATATCAAGGCATATTGTCTTCTGCTTAGACTGATAGATCCAAAAAAAATGACTATAACCTCCATTCAAAAGAGAGAAATAAATTTGGATAGAATGCCGATTCAAAGTAATTTAACTCTTTCAGAATTAATGAAGAGGGGGGTATTGATTGTAGAACCACTTCGTTTGTCTGGAAAAAAAGATGGACAATTTATTATGTACCAAACCGTAGGTATTTCGTTGCTTCATAAGAGTAAGCATCAAATTAATCAAAAATATCAAGAGCAAAGATATGTTTCTAGGACAAATTTGGATGAAACAATTTCACCACATCAAAGAATAAATGAAAATAGAGACAAAAATCATTTTGATTTACTTGTTCCAGAAAATATTTTCTCGTTTAAACGTCGTAGAAAAGCGAGAATTCTAATTTGTTTCAATTCAAAGAATGAAAATTATACATATAGAAATCCAGTATTTTGGAATAGAAAGAACATAAAAAACAGCAGTCGAGTTTCACATGACAATAATTATCTTGATAGAGAGAAAAATCAATTAATGAAATTAAAGTTCTTTCTTTGGCCTAATTATCGATTAGAAGATTTAGCTTGTATGAATCGTTATTGGTTTGATACCAATAATGGCAGTCGTTTCAGTATGTTAAGAATACATCTGTATCCGCGATTGAAATTCTGTGAATAATACAATTTTTCTATATATACCCTAAACCCTATTTCTATATACCCTATATATAATCTATATTAATCTATATATAATATAGGGTATATGAAAGTAAACAAATATACAGATCACGTACTTTTCTTGTCTCACATCTCATTCTAGTATTCAATATGAAATGAATTATGAATAATATCTCAATTAGTTTTCCAAATGAATCAATAGAAACTTCTTAATTTTAGGTCTAAATTCTTCGATGCAAAAATGTACCAATCTTTTTCTATTCGTATCTAAATCCAATTTCCAATTCGATTGATTGGTTTGAATTCAGAAAGGAGTTATTTGGATTAAATTATTGTATATACCACATCAAAATTAATGGCATTATTATTACTTATACTTATTATATTACTGATCGGTAAAATCCATATCTGTACAAGGGGAAAGGAGAGTTTTTTATGGTAAAAAATTCAGTAATTTCTATTATTTCTCAAAAAGAAAATAAAGAAAATAGAGGGTCTGTTGAATTTCAAGTATTCAGTTTCACCACTAAGATAAGGAGACTTACTTCACATTTGGAATTGCACAAAAAAGACTTTTCATCTCAGAAAGGTTTGCGAAAAATTTTGGGAAAACGTCAACGACTACTAGCCTATTTGTCAAAAAGAAATAGAGGACGCTATAAAGAATTAATTGATGAGTTGGATATTCGAGAAATAAAAACTCGTTAATTTGAAGCATGATATCATTTGACGAGCTTAGTCTTGATGAGCTTAGTCGTTTAAATTTTGATGAATTTCTTTTTACTTTCAGCAATGCATGGAAGACTGACTCGGGAAAAACTTATGATTACACCAACTACAAGAAACGACCTCATGATAGTCAATATGGGCCCTCACCACCCATCAATGCACGGTGTTCTTCGACTAATCGTTACTCTCGACGGGGAAGATGTTATTGACTGTGAACCTATATTGGGTTATTTACATAGAGGAATGGAAAAAATTGCGGAAAATCGAACAATTATACAATATTTGCCTTATGTAACACGTTGGGATTATTTAGCTACTATGTTTACAGAAGCAATAACCGTAAACGGACCTGAACAGCTAGGCAATATTCAAGTACCTAAAAGGGCTAGCTATATTAGAGCTATTATGCTGGAGTTAAGTCGTATCGCTTCCCATTTGTTATGGCTTGGCCCTTTTATGGCAGATATTGGGGCACAGACCCCCTTTTTCTATATTTTGCGAGAACGAGAATTGATATATGACTTATTCGAAGCTGCTACCGGTATGCGCATGATGCATAATTATTTTCGTATCGGAGGAGTCACTGCTGATCTACCTCATGGCTGGATAGATAAATGTTTAGATTTTTGCGATTATTTTTTAACTGGGGTTGCTGAATATCAAAAGCTTATTACACAAAATCCTATTTTTTTAGAACGAGTTGAAGGCGTAGGTATTATTGGCGGAGAAGAAGCATTAAATTGGGGTTTATCGGGGCCAATGCTACGAGCTTCCGGAATACAATGGGATCTTCGTAAAGTTGATCGTTATGAGTGTTATGACGAATTTAATTGGGAGATTCAATGGCAAAAAGAAGGAGATTCATTAGCTCGTTATTTAGTACGAATTGGCGAAATGACAGAATCCATAAAAATTATCCAACAGGCCCTGGAAGGAATTCCAGGGGGGCCCTATGAGAATTTAGAAAGCCGGCGCTTTGATAGAATAAAAGACCCTGAATGGAATGATTTTGAATATCGATTTATTAGTAAAAAACCTTCTCCAACTTTTGAATTATCCAAGCAAGAACTTTATGTAAGAGTCGAAGCACCAAAAGGAGAATTGGGAATTTTTCTGATCGGAGATCAGAGTGTTTTTCCTTGGAGATGGAAAATCCGACCGCCGGGGTTTATCAACTTGCAAATTCTTCCGCAGTTAGTTAAAAGAATGAAATTGGCTGATATTATGACGATACTAGGTAGTATAGATATCATTATGGGAGAAGTTGATCGTTGAAATGATAATTGATATAACAGAAATAGAAGCTATTCATTCTTTTTTCAGATTGGAATTCTTAAAAGAAGTTTATGGGCTCGTATGGATGCTTGTCCCTATTTTCATTCTTGTATTAGGAATCACACTGGGTGTACTAGTAATTGTTTGGTTAGAAAGAGAAATATCTGCAGAGATACAGCAACGTATTGGACCCGAATATGCAGGTCCTTTGGGAATGCTTCAAGCTTTAGCAGATGGTACAAAACTACTTTTCAAAGAAAATCTTCTTCCGTCTAGAGGAGATACTCGTTTATTCAGTATTGGTCCATCCATAGCAGTCATATCCATTTTACTAAGTTATTCAATAATTCCTTTTAGCTATCGCTTTATTCTAGCTGATCTTAGTATTGGTGTTTTTTTATGGATCGCCGTTTCAAGTCTTGCTCCCGTTGGATTACTTATGTCAGGCTATGGATCAAATAATAAATATTCCTTTTTAGGTGGATTAAGGGCTGCTGCTCAATCAATTAGTTATGAAATACCATTAACTCTATGTGTATTATCAATATCTCTACGTGTGATTCGGTAAGACATAAAAATTCCTCCATTTCTTTTCTTTCTAAGAAGAAAGTTAAATGATTTGAATATCTATTTTTTTATTCATCATTAGGTTGATGAATTAAACCAGATAGTTATATGAGTGAAATAAAACGGCTTCTAAATTTGCTGTTAAAGGAATTCAATCTCATTTCCTATGTACAAGAATTAAGTGAAAGTAAACATAAGCAGTCAAGGCTGTTTACCCCAAGATTGGCTGATTAGTCATCATGGCTTGAAGCGGGTTTAAAAGATCAATTGTATGGGTTTTTTCTATACTATTACCATAGAGGTATTACCCTAATGAGAGATTCAAAAAAAAATAAGTGGATGGTTAGGAAGACCAAGATACACAAAGGATTAGTAATGGAGATTCTTTAAATTATCCAATAGGATATTTTTTTATAGAAAAGTAATTCGAATTGGGGCTTTAAGTTGGTAGAAATGATTAAGAAGTACTCCCCATGATTTCGATCCAGAGTATGTTCCTGTCCACTGATTAAGTAAATAACTATCAAAACGAAGAAATCTTTTACTTTTGCTAATACGAATAATGCCTCTTTTTCTGAGAAAGGAGAATAGGAACGAAATAAAATTCTTGTTATGTAATGCAATGTCTAAATGCTTTTTCGTAATCGAAAATGAGAAAAAGATAGGTTGAAATATCTATGTGATATTCCTCTAAAAATTATTTTTTTCATTCAAGGGTAAAGTTTTTAATTAACAAAGAAAAATGAAAATTTTTAAAATATGAGATCAATTCCGAAGCACTTTTTTATTATTTTATTATAAATCTAGCAGACAGAATTCCATTAGTCTAATTATAGGCCTTAGGATAAGAATTTGATTCTCTATCGATCTTACAAACACATCAACAAATACATCAAGATAAATAAAGTTGAAAGGTTCTTATATTGATTTGTGACCTATGAGGAGCCGTATGAGGTGAAAATCTCATGTACGGTTCTGTAATAGTGACGAGAACAGTGATGTTATTGTCGACTATGATTATCTAACAGTTTAAGTACAGTTGATATAGTTGAAACACAATCAAAATATGGTTTTTGGGGATGGAATTTGTGGCGTCAACCTATAGGGTTTATCATTTTTCTAATTTCTTCTCTAGCCGAGTGTGAGAGATTACCTTTTGATTTACCAGAAGCAGAAGAAGAATTAGTAGCTGGTTATCAAACCGAATATTCAGGTATAAAATTTGGCTTATTTTATGTTGCTTCGTATCTAAATCTACTAGTTTCTTCGTTATTTGTAACAGTTCTTTACTTGGGGGGTTGGAATCTTTCTATTCCAAACCTATTTAGTCCTGAAATTTTTGACATAAATAAAAGAGGGAAAGTTTTTGTAACAATAATAGGTATCTTTATTACACTGGCTAAAACTTATTTGTTCTTGTTTATTTCTATTGCAACAAGATGGACGTTACCAAGACTAAGAATGGACCAACTATTAAATCTTGGATGGAAATTTCTTTTACCTATTTCTTTAGGTAATCTATTATTAACAACTTCGTTCCAGCTTCTTTCACTGTAAAGGAATAGAATATTCTATTCTTCATAACTTGTCTCAAACAAGAGAAAGAAACCAGTAAACTTATTTATAGATATTCAGATATGTTCCCTATGCTAACTCGGTTCTTGAACTCTAGTCAACAAACAATACGAGCTGCCAGGTATATTGGTCAAGGTTTCATGATTACCCTGTCCCACGCGAATCGTTTACCTGTAACTATTCAATACCCCTACGAAAAATTGATTACATCAGAACGTTTCCGAGGTCGAATCCACTTTGAATTTGATAAATGCATTGCTTGTGAAGTATGTGTTCGTGTATGCCCTATAGATCTACCCGTTGTAGATTGGAAATTTCAAACTGATATTCGAAAAAAACGATTACTTAATTACAGTATTGATTTTGGAATTTGTATATTTTGTGGTAATTGTGTTGAGTATTGTCCAACAAATTGTTTATCAATGTCCGAAGAATATGAGCTTTCTACTTATAATCGTCATGAATTGAATTATAATCAAATTGCTTTAGGCCGGTTACCTGTATCAATAATTGAAGATTACACAATTCGAACAATTTCTTCGAATTTATCTCAACTAAACAATGTATAAAACTCTTGATTCGCAAAACATTGAAAAATTCAAAAAAAATAGCTTTTAGATTTTTTTGCAGTTAAAGGAATGAGGTTTTTGCTTGGTCAATACAAAAGAACGGTTGGTTCGTAAGGGTCGTGGCTTGATTTTCATTTAAAATCAATTTTTATTCGAATAATGTAATATTTAATAATATAAAGATAAAGTTTTAACCTTTGCTTTCGAGAATAGATAAAAGTAATCCTGTACTTACATCAATCCAAATCACCTCCATTCAAATTGAATTCAATTAAG